TCTCAATTTTTAATTCAATGCACAAATCAACCGGTTCTGTTAGGATAGCTATATGCTGTGTAGTATCAACTATTTCTACAGAAGGTGGTGAGATGATATCTTGAGCAGTTACGTGTCTAGGTCCCCTGACACAGATGGATGCGTCGAGAGTTCCGTACAGATCACTTCTAAATACAATCTTTTTCAAATTCATTAAAATTTCATGGACTGATTCTTCAATACCTACTATTGTAGAATATTCATGTGGTACCTTATCAGATTTTGCGCGCGTAATACATGTTCCTTCTAGTTCTCCAAGTAAAGCCCTTCGCATCGCGATACCTATTGTATCGGCTTGACCCTTCATAAGTGGGGATAAAACGAAACGACCATAATAAAGGCGCTTGCTGTCTGCTCTTGATTCAACACACTTCCACTGTAGTGTCCGAGTGGATACTGGCACTTCCTCTCGAACCATACTAATATAATATTATTTGATCAGATCATTTAATTATTTATTTCTCTTGGATTGGAATCTTTTCCATTTTTATTTCTAAACGCGCCTTTTTTTTGGCGGTCTACATCCATTATGTGGCATAGGGGTTACGTCACGTACGAAATTTAATAGTATACCACTCCTACGAATCGCTCGTAATGCTGCATCTCTTCCGAGACCGGGACCTTTTATCATGACTTCTGCTCGTTGCATACCCTGGTCTACTACCGTACGAATAGCATTTCCTGCTGCGGTTTGAGCAGCAAATGGGGTACCCCTTCTTGTGCCCTTAAATCCACAGGTACCCGCGGAGGACCAAGAAACGACCCGACCTTGTGGGTCTGTAACAGTAACAATAGTATTGTTGAAACTCGCTTGAACATGAATAACTCCTATTGGTGTTCGACCCCCACTCTTACGTGAACTAATACGGCTATTTCTACGTGAACCAATTCTTGGTATAGGTTTTGTCATATTCTATTTATTATCATCTCATAAATATGAGTCAGAGATATATGGATATATCCATTTCATGTGAAAACAAATCCTTTATTTATTTGTACTGTACATTAGGTACATTAGGTCTCTTAGAAAGTTAAGTTCCTATTTATAATTATAAATATTATCCCTGTCTCTGTTTATGTTTCGGATTGGAACAAATTACTATAATTCGTCCTCGCCTACGGATCAGTCGACATTTTTCACAAATCTTACGAACAGAGGCTCTTATTTTCATATTTGTTGTTCCTTAATTTAATTCCGAATCCACTCTTTGAAAGAAAATAAGTCTCTTTAACGTTAAGTTAGTGTTTGAGCCTCGAAATTTATCCCCATGAAAATTGAAATACCTAATCGTTTGAATCTTTATTGCGAAGTCTATAAATTATACGTCCCCTTGTTGAATCATAACGGCTGACTTCGATTTTAACCCTATCTCCTGGTAGTATTCGTATAAAACTACGTCGTATCCGCCCTGAAACATAACCTAGAACCTGGTCTTCGTTATCTAAGCGAACCCAGAACATGCCATTGGGAAGTGATTCAGTAATTAAACCTTCATGGATCAATTTTTGTTCTTTCATTCCAGGTAACCTCCTTGAAGTATCAACTAATGGAGGAGGAGTGATATTAGACAACCCGCCTCTACTCTCTTTTTCATAAATAGGAAGTTACGTATCAAATTCATATACCAGATGGATCACCTCACCATATATAAAACAAAATTTCTCCTCCAATTCCTTCTAGTCGAGCTTCTCGATCTGTCATTATACCTCTAGAAGTAGAAAGAACTACAACCCCTATCCCGCCTGAAATCCTAGGAATTCGTTGAGAGTTGGAATAGATTCGCAGACCTGGTCTGCTGATACGCTTTAAAATATTTCTATATGCTCCTTTCCTATTTCTTCTATGTCGTAGGGTTAAAACCAAGAAATATTTGTTGTTTTCCCGATGCTTCCTAACATTTTCGATAAAACCCTCTCGTAGAAGTATTTTAACAATGTTTTCGGTAATATTTGTGGATGCTATTCGAACCGTTCCTTTTTTATCCATGTCAGCATTTCTTATATAAGTTATTATATCGGCAATAGTGTCTCTACCCATGACGAACTATCATTTTTTTTTTGCTTTGATATAATCAACATGTTTCTCCTTTTTTCTTTTTTCATTAAAGGTATATGCCTGAGACATAATCTACTAATTGATCCATTTCAAAGACCCTACCATACCATTGTCTCATCTACTAGCATTCATTATTTATAATACTTCGGGAGCTAATGAGACTATTTTAGTGAAATTTAACTGTCTCAATTCACGAGCAATCGAACCAAAAACTCGAGTGCCTTTGGGATTTCCTTCTTGATCAATGACAACTGCTGCATTGTCATCATACCGTATTATCATACCGTTGTCGCGTTTGAGTTCTTTACATGTACGTACAATTACAGCTCTGATTACTTCTGATCTTTCCAGGGGCATATTTGGCACTGCTTCTTTGATTACAGCAACAATAACGTCACCGATATGAGCATATCGGTAATTACTAGCTCCTATGATTCGAATACACATCAGTTTTCGAGCTCCGCTGTTGTCCGCTACATTCAAATGGGTCTGAGGTTGAATCATCTTTTTTTATTTGAGTTCTTTCAATGCAAGAGGCGAAGGAGAAAAAAATAAAATTTTCTGTCCAGAAATAAGTAAACCATCGATTATAGATTATATTTTTCATCATTCATATCATAAATATCCCTTTGGTCCGATATCCCTATTCCTCAATAACGAATTTAGTTCGTATAGGCATTTTGCGCGCAGCTAGTTCCATAGCGGCTCTGGCTACGGTTTCTGATACTCCGCCCATTTCATAAAGTATTCGATCCGGTTTAACGACGGATACCCAATATTCAGGAGATCCCTTCCCCGAACCCATACGTGTTTCCGCGGGTCTTAGTGTAACGGGTTTGTCGGGGAATATACGTACCCATATTTTTCCGCCACGACGGGCATATCGTGCCATTGCGCGTCGCCCTGCTTCTATTTGTCTAGATGTGATCCAAGCGGGTTCAAGTGCCTGAAGCGCATATCTACCGAAACAAATATGATTGCCACGATAAGATACTCCTTTCATTCTTCCTCTATGTTGTTTACGAAACCTGGTTCTTTTGGGGTTATAGTTGATGGTAGTGTCTCAATCCCATCTCTACTACAGAACCGGACATGAGAGTTTCTTCTCATCCAGCTCCTCGCGAATGAAACGATAAATAATATTAGAATTAAATTCTATTTTCTATTATTTAATGAATGAAATTTCGCGGGCGAATATTTACTCTTTTATATCCATCTGCTTTATTCGTAGGGTCGCTCCATAACCTCTTCGAAGAAATCAGTTCGCTCCCGGCGCGTTCCGCCATCCCGTCCAATGAATCATTAGGATTCGTTTTCAATCGAATCCTCCGCAGTCACAGGTTCCGTCGTTCCCATAGCTTCTCCTCCATTAATGTCGAGGTCTGAATTCTGCAATGGAGCTTATAATTTAATCCGTCCCTGAGTCAATCTCCTCAGTCTCTATTGACTCAACGCTCTTTATTTTTTTCCTATGAAATCCATCTAAATTATGGATGAATTGAATTATATTTATTTATTTATTATAGTATTGATGCCTTGTCACATTGCCCTTTCTGAGATGATTCATAGACCATACATATTGGAATAATATATCATTGCTCTTCCCCTTCTCCCTTTCTCTCATCCTTCCATTCATCCGCATCCCTCTATTTTGGCTTCACAACTTACACAATCAATCAAGATTCTTTACTTTATTGAAAAAGGATTTCAGTTGCTACAACTATATGATTATTATCTCATATAATGACCGATTCCTTGGATCTCGAGAATACGAAGCAATGAGCTGGTTATTAATTTATATTAGGTTAGGTAGGGTCCAATTCTTTCTTTTAGTCCCAACGAGTCACACACTAAGCATAGCAATTCTATCATACCAAAGTGGTAAATCGAATTGTTATTCAAACATATATAATTGATCATTTTTGACTAAACGGAAAAAGACCTAACTAAACGGAAAAAGACCTAAACTAAATTTAGTTTTTTGCCCTGTCCATGGATACTTATCCATGGATAGAATCGCAAGAAAAGGAGACATTACTCTTCATCCAAAAATATCCAAATTTTGATCCCTAATACTCCATAGATAGTTCGAACTGGATAGGAACAATGATCAATTTTAACTCGAATGGTCTGTAGGGGAACCCTACCCTCTCTAATCCATTCAACGCGGGCAATTTCGTTTCCGTTGAGACGTCCTGCAATTTGTACCTGAATTCCCTTTGCATCTGCTTGTTCAGCTAATTCAATAGCTTTTTTCATTGCCTTTCGAAAGGAAACTCTATTCTTTAATTGCAGAGCGATATATTCTGCAAGAATATTAGGTTGCCCGTAAGGTCTTGGAACTCTTGCGATAGCAATGTTGAGTCTCCGGTTCACGGAATGAAAGCTTTTTTTTACATTAGTCTGTAATTCTTCGATTCCTCGGGCTCTACCCTCTATTAACATATTGGCGAATCCAATATGAATTATGACTTGTATCAAATCAATTCTTTTTTTAATATCTATACGTGCAATTCCCTCAAAACCTGAGGATATTCTCATATGTTTTTGTACATAATTCTTGATACAATCCCGTATTTTTTCATCTTCCTGGAGACCTTTAGAATAATTTTTTGGTTGTGCGAACCAAAAGGAACGATGACTTTGGGTTGTACCAAGTCTGAAACCAAGTGGATTTATTTTCTGTCCCATATCTACCTACCAATATTATCTTTCTAAACTAAAATAAAAAAGTAATGTTTTGAAAATCAAATATTTTTCAAAGTGAAGTTAGGTCTTTCGCTCAATACAATAGTTATATGACAGGTGGGTCTTTTTATTGGGTAACTACGTCCCCGAGCTTGCGGTTTTAACCTTTTGACGATAACACCTTCGTTGACTTCGGCTTTACTAATAAATAAATCAGCTTCTTTCAAACCCCTATTGTGACTAGCATTTGCTGCTGCAGAATAAACTAATTTGAAAATGGGGTAACATGCTCGATAAGGCATGAGTTCCAGTATCATAAGTGCTTGCTCATAGGAGCAACCACGAATTTGATCAATTACCCTTCGTGCTTTTTGAGCGGACATACCTATATGTCGAGCTAAAGCTCGTATTTCTGTACCCTGGGTCTTCTTTATCATAGGGTTTTACCTCATACACACCAATAAAAATAAGAATAAATCATGAGCACCTATTTCACTTTTTATTTACATTACTACATTAACTATATTACCATTACCGCCGAGATCTATTATCGTTTTTCGCGTGTCCCCGGAAAGTCAGAGTAGGTGCAAATTCTCCCAATTTGCGACCCACCATACGATCCGTTATATAAATAGGTAAATGCTCCTTTCCGTTATGAATAGCAATTGTATGACCGACCATTGCAGGTATAATGGTGGATGCCCGGGACCAAGTTACTATTATCCTTTTTTCCTCCTCCACGTTGAGCTTCTCAATTTTACTTAATAAGTGATTAGCTACAAAAGGATTTTTTTTAGATGAACGGGCCACAAGTGATTACTCCCCTTTCTTTTCATTTTGTAAAGACGAAAAAACCTATTTTCGTNTCGCCCATCCACATCATTCATTATTTTTTCTTTCTATTTACGGCGACGAAGAATAAAAATATCACTATATTTATTCCTTTTCCTACTCCTTCTTCCAAGCGCGGGATAACCCCAAGGAGTTGTGGGTTTTTTTCTACCAATCGGGGCCCTCCCTTCACCACCTCCATGGGGATGGTCTACAGGGTTCATAACTACTCCTCTTACTACAGGACGCTTACCTAGCCAACATTTAGATCCGGCTCTACCCAAACTTTTCTGGTTCACCCCAACATTACCCACTTGTCCGACTGTTGCTGAGCAGTTTTTGGATATCAAACGAACCTCTCCAGATGGTAATCTTAATGTGGCCGATTTACCCTCTTTTGCAATCAGTTTCGCTACAGCACCTGCTGCTCTAGCTAATTGTCCACCCTTTCCAAGTGTTATTTCTATGTTATGTATGGCCGTGCCTAAGGGCATATCGGTTGAAGTAGATTCTTCTTTTTGATCAATAAAAACCCCTTCCCAAACTGTACAAGCTTCTTCCAAAGCATACGGCTTTCTGGATGTAGATGATGATATCTAGACAGATGGATCTTATATGAATCGTATGATGAAGTACCACATGAGTGGATATATAGGAATCCAAATCTGCCGAATCACTCATGCTACGATCTTCTACATCCTAGGTCTCCCCATTCCGTCATCTGGCTTATGTTCTTCATGTAGCACTCAGACCGAATGACTCTATGAAATTACGTCGATACTTCCATTCCACATATTACGGGTAACGTAGGAGACATCTCTATTTTTCCCCCGGGGGATCTTTAGAATTACCACTGCTTAGCTTTCAATTCGCCTCTGACCATCAAATGAAATGTGAATAACCCATCCTCCTCTCTTTGAAACAAGGGGCGCTTCCGGTTCTATCCGTGCTTCAAACAATTTTGTCTTCTCCATATTACCATATCTCTAGAGTCAATAATTTTATATGAGGAACCACTGAACTCAATCACCTGCTGCCGTTACTCTTCAGTTTTCTGTTGAGGTCTATCCCGTAGAGGTACTCAAATTGGATCAGTGATCGATTTCTAGGTTTTGTCGTAAACCTAATTGGTTACTTCCAATTACGTAAATCAATGGTTCAAACCGCACTCAAAGGTAGGGCATTTCCCATTGATATAGGAACTTCTGTACCAGAAACAATGGTATCTCCAATTATAGCCCCTCTGGGATGTAAAATATATCTCTTCTCACCATCCCCATAGTGTATGAGACAAATGTATGCATTTCGATTAGGGTCGTATTCTATGGTTACGATTCTACCAGATATGTCTTTTTCATTCCGTCGAAAATCGATTTTACGGTATAGACGCTTATGACCTCCCCCTCTATGCCTTGCGGTAATGATTCCTCTGGCATTACGACCTTTACCACAACGATGCTGTCCATAGATCAAATTTGTTCGTGGATTGGATTTCACTTGACTGTCTACGGCTCCTTTGCGTGTGCTAGGGGTAGAAGTTTTGTATAAATGTATCGCCATGTTATTAAGTATTTATTTTTTTTTTTTTTTTTTATTTAAGTTCTTTTCTCTATAAGAGGTGGAATAGAATAACCCGGTTGAAGCGTAATGATCATACGTCTGTAATGCATTGTATGTCGCATAATAGGTCCCATTCTTCTACCCTTTCCCGGGAGTCGATGGCTATTCATAGCTACTACCTTGACACCAAAGAAGAGTTCGATCCAATGCTTTATTTCTGTCCTAGTTGATCCTGATTCGACATTAGAAGTATATTGATTGTTCCCCAATAACCGAATACTTTTTTCTGTAAATACTGCATATTTGATTCCATCCATAAATCCATTTTCTTCCCTATGAGTTCCAGTATCTATAAGAATTAGAATTCTTACCGTTTCTACCGTTTCTATCTTATTCTTATAGTATGAATATACCAATTAGTTATGTATGGATGATGAGATTCCGTTGATACGGAGCCAATTCTATTATTGAACGTTCCAATTCGCGTGCATCCAGCAGGAATTGAACCTACGAATTTGCCAATTATGAGTTGGGCGCTTTAACCATTCAGCCATGGATGCTTCGCGGAGACTCGTCATCAACGGGGGCTGTCTTTGTGTAAGTGGATTTCAATTGAAATATAATCTTTCGTTTAGGAGAAATCAATGAAACGGCATCAATTCAAATCCTGTATTTTTGAATTGAGAGAGATATTGAGAGAGATCAAGAATTCTCGCTATTTCTTAGATTCATGGACCAAATTCGATTCAGTGGTGTCTTTCACTCACATTTTTTTCCACCAAGAACGTTTTGTGAAACTCCTTGGCCCCCAAACTTGGAGTGTCCTGCTTTCACGTGATTCACAGGGTTCAACAAGCAATCGATATTTCACGATCAAAGGTGTAGTACTGCTTGTAGTAGCGGTCCTTATATATCGTATTAACAATCGAAATATGGTCGAAAGAAAAAATCTCTATTTGATGGGGCTTCTTCCTATACCTATGAATTCCATTGGACCCAGAAATGATACATTGGAAGAATCTTTTTGGTCTCCCAATATCAATAGGTTGATTGTTTCGCTCCTGTATCTTCCAAAAGGGAAAAAGATCTCTGAGAGTTGTTTCATGGATCCGAAAGAGAGTACTTGGGTCCTCCCAATAACTAAAAAGTGTATCATGCCTGAATCTAACTGGGGTTCGCGGTGGTGGAGGAACTGGATCGGAAAAAAGAGGGATTCTAGTTGTAAGATATCTAATGAAACAGTAGCTGGAATTGAGATCTCATTCAAAGAGAAAGATATCAAATATCTGGAGTTTATTTTTGTATCCTATATGGATGATCCGATCCGCAAGGACCATGGTTGGGAATTGTTTGATCGTGTTTCTCCGAGGAAGAAGCGAAACATAATCAATTTGAATTCGGGACAGCTATTCGAAATCTTAGCGAAACACTTGATTTGTTATCTCATGTCTGCTTTTCGTGAAAAAAGACCAATTGAAGTGGAGGGTTTCCTCAAACAACAAGGAGCTGAGGCAACTATTCAATCAAATGATATTGAGCATGTTTCCCATCTCTTCTCGAGAAACAAGTGGGATATTTCTTTGCAAAATTGTGCTCAATTTCATGTGTGGCAATTCCACCAAGATCTCTTCGTTAGTTGGGGGAAGAATCATCACGAATCGGATTTTTTGAGGAACGTATCGAGAGAGAATTTGATTTGGTTAGACAATATGTGGTTGGTAAACAAGGATCGGTTTTTTAGCAAGGTACGGAATGTATCGTCAAATATTCAATATGATTCCACAAGATCTATTTTCGTTCAAGTAACGGATTCTAGCCAATTGAAAGGATCTTCTGATCAATCCAGAGAGAATTTCGATTCCATTAGTAATGAGGATTCGGAATATCACACATTGATCAATCAAACAGAGATTCAGCAACTAAAAGAAAGATTGATTCTTTGGGATCCTTCCTCTCTTCAAACGGAACGAACAGAGATAGAATCAGATCGATTCCCGAAATACCCTTCTGGATATTCCTCAATGTCCCGGCTATTCACGGAACGTGAAAAGCAGATGAATAATCATCTGTTTCCGGAAAAAATCGAAGAATTTATTGGGAATCCTACAAGATCAATTCGTTCTTTTTTCTCCGACAGATGGTCAGAACTTCATCTGGTTTCGAATGCTACTGAGAGGTTCGCTAGAGATCAGAAATTGTTGAAGAAACAACAAGATGTTTTTTCTTTTGTCCCTTCCAGGCGATCGGAAAAGAAAGAAATGGTTGATATATTCAAGATAATTACGTATTTACAAAATACCGTCTCAATTCATCCTATTTCATCAGATCCGGGATGTGATATGGTTCCGAGGGATGAACCGGATATGGACAGTTCTAATAAGATCTCATTCTTGAACAAAAACCCATTTTGTGATTTATTCCATCTATTCCATGACCGGAACAAAGGGAGATACACGTTGCACCACGATTTTGAATCAGAAGAGAGATTTCAAGAAATGGCAGATCTATTCACTCTATCAATAACCGAGCCTGATCTGGTGTATCATAAGGGATTTGCCTTTTCTATGGATTCCTACGGGTTGGATCAAAAAAAATTCTTGAATGAGGTATTCAACTCCAGGGATGAATCGAAAAAGAACTCTTTATTGGTTCTACCTCATATTTTTTATGAAGAGAATGAATCTTTTTATCGAAGGATCAGAAAAAAATGGGTCCGGATCTCCTGCAGGAATGGTTTGGAAGATCCAAAACCAAAAATAGTGGTATTTGCTAGCAACAACATAATGGAGGCAGTCAATCAATATAGATTGATCCGAAATCTGATTC